GGTAAAACATCTCCTTGCCAAGGAGAAGATACGGGTTCGATTCCCGCCGCTCGCCAGCTTAATTTAGTAAGGTACTATGATAAAAAATTTAGTCTAGTTGACTACTTAACTACTTATATTAAATTAAGTAGGTGTTAGTCTAATACCGTATCCCTTACTATCTTACCCTTCCTTTGCACCCCACTCAAAAAAAAGGGGGCTCCGGCGGCGGGAATTGAACTCGCCAACAGGACTCCCTAAATCAGGGATTCACCGAGACGAACAACTGGCAAACTGCTTTTAAAGGGAAGGGAGGTAGACTGTGCCTTTCTTTCATTTCATTTTTCTTTTCTGCAGGGTAGGAAGGAGCCTTGAGAGTTCTTCTTGTAGGGGCAAGTGACTTTGTAAACTGCTCAATTTGGCCCTCTAGGGCCGGGAACTAATGAATAAAAAAGGGTTGGATACCGCCCAGCCCTCTACCATATCCATACAAATAGAATAGTCCTTTTATACAGACAGCTAAGTGCGGAGACGGGAATCGAACCCGTGACCTCAAGGTTATGAGCCTCGTGAGCTACCAAACTGCTCTACTCCGCTCTGGAGGGCCGGAAACTGGTGGACGAAAAAGGTTGAATACAGGCCTCTACCATGTCTAGACAAATAGAATAGTCCTTTTATACAGAATGGAGCGGGTAGCGGGAATCGAACCCGCATCGTTAGCTTGGAAGGCTAGGGGTTATAGTCGACGTTGGTTGATTATTTTTAACGTCTCTAATTCAAAACCGAACATGAAATTTGGATTTCATTCGGCTCCTTTATGGATATTCTCACCACTTAACATCTATGTCAGCTTTTCTATCTGAATGGAACCAAAGCTCTCCGCTTTCTAGATGATCCCTATAGAGTAGGAAATAGAAATTCTACTAAATCTATCTAATCTACTTACTTCGTTCCCTAATTTTATTCAAGAGATCCTGAGGAAAAGAATTGGGTTTCCACCGAGCTGAAACAATATGCTGATGGTTCTAGTAAACCAAAACTACCGTTTTTTAGCTATTAGGCTTCCATTTCCTTTTTTAACAAAAGAAGATTTAGTTACGATTGGAAATAAACTTTTTTGTATCTTCATCCATAGATCCTTTACTCATATTTAAAAAATGGGAATACTTAATCCAATGCAAAATTATGCTTCGCGACTCTGTACTCATAATCCAATTTGTATTTTGGATGCAATTTCCATTAGTCTTTGGATACAAATCGCGAGAATGTATATTCTTCCTCAATATGCTATTGAGAGGAAAAGGATTAAATCCTTTATAAGAACTAAAGTTTTCATCGGAATATAAAAAACTTAAGGACACCTTAAGTATATCATTTCAAATTCAGTTATTAATAGAACGAATCACACTTTTACCACTAAACTATACCCGCTACATGTAGATTATGATACCAACGCTACCCTTTGTCAAGGGTAGCCATTCGAGAAGGAGGCTAATTCCCCCTTATTGAATCAAATGGAGAAGGTTCATGACAGTGAGCGATTGGTACTTCGATCGCGGGCCTTTATTTTAGGGTTTAGATAGCCTCTCTGGTCTGTAAAATACATATCTTCTTACCATCCCAATAGCGTATGAACCTAATGTATGCATTTCTATTAGGGTCGTATTCTTATTCTATGGTTACGACTACAATGATCATTATTTGCTTTGCGAGGACGTAAGTGTGCCAGACTGCTGTAAGGAATAGTTTGATTATTCCTACAATATACACTAGGAGATATAGGGGGCAGCACTGCCCCCTTAAATCCCTTTCTTCCTTTTCCTTTTTGTTCAATTCTGAACAAAGAAATTGGGGAAGATGTTTTCTTCCCCCACTTATCATGAAGTCCGAGCCCTAGAGAAAGAGTGAGATGAATTTCAAAAATTCATCATAGACTTTCCCTATGGCTTGAGAGAAGCAAGAAACAAAGAGTCGTAACTTAAAGAGAAAGGCGGACAGGACCCGACGGATTTACCTGATGTAAAGAAGATCCTAAATGTCTCTGGTTAGTCGATCCTCTCCATTTACTAATTTCCTCCCCTCTTTTCCACTCAATTCTAGTTTATTAGATTCTTGTTTAAAAGAATCTAAGAAGATGAATAGAACTAAGAACACATAAAAAAAGCATAGAGGACCAAGACCATTACCAAATGTTCCTCTCAAGAATCATATTGGGTATCTGTTCCCTTCCTTTTCCCGCTAGGATCGGAAATCTTATATTTTTCATATCCATATACCATCGAACCCTTAGGGTTCCAGAATCCTCCTTTTTTCCTAGTCTTCGGAAACAGAAAACCCATAGCCGGGAGGAGTTAGGTATGTAGGGTATGGTTTATTATTTTTTGTTGGGCAGGCAGTAGAATAATTTTTATACTCTGCAATATAAATTCTACTGCCCACTTTTTACAAGCAAATTGTTGCTAAAACTCTAACATAGTTTGTTCAAAATGCAACAACTAGAATCCTTGGAGAATATTCAAGTACCCCCTTTCCAAGGGGTACCTGTTAAAAATCGCTTCAACAAATCCGTCCAAAACTTTTTAAGAAAAATGGAAAAGTTTTGAACTCGAAGGTTTTTCCAAGAGATGCCTGTTAAAAATAGTTTCAATCTCTCACCAAAACAGATAAGAAGTATCTCACTGAAAATTACTAACCAGCCATATGGGTATATGAAGAGCGCGAATTCCTTTATACCCCACCCAATTAGAATTATAGGAAGTAAAACATAAATGGAGAAAAATCTCACCATAAGATCAGCCAATAAAAGAAAAAAGTCCCTAATTCTGCAGAACGTTCTGAGCACGTGAAAAGTCAATAGCCTAAAGATAAAAAAGAAAAAGTCTACCATTTTTTTGACAGCAGCTCTTATTGCCCCTTTGGCCTTTTCTCTTATATTATTCAACAATTGAATCATATTTGTTTCCCTCCTCTAAACAATAGAATATAATATAACTTTCGTGCTTTGGTTTAGTGAGTCGTACGAGATCGTGTTTACATACCTATGAACTTACCCTCTTCAAATATATTGAATACTACTATACTCATAATTTTTTAGTGTGTCAACCCTCTCTTCACGTATTTTATTATACGTATTTTTTTATATAATAAAATAAAAAAAAACCTCTACTTTGTGCAAGTGATAAGAGAGAATATGAAAGATTTTCTTATTTTTCTTGATTTTCTCAAGATTTTGAACCTTGCCATGAATAAACTTCTATATCTCGATCTCGATATATACATATATAATCTCTACATATATCTCTATATGTACATATATTATGTACATTATGCAGTAGACCCATAATGGGAAATCAAAGTGGCTAATTTTGGAATTGAATAAAAAGCCCTTTTAACTCAGTGGTAGAGTAATGCCATGGTAAGGCATAAGTCATCGGTTCAAATCCGATAAAGGGCTTTTTAATTTGGTGGTAGAGTAATGCCATGGTAAGACGTAAGTCATCGGTTCGAATCCGATAAAGTACTTTTCTACTAAATTTATTATTTATTCACCTTTTTTCTTTGTTTTTGAAAATTTCTCTATTTTTTTCTTGAATTTTATGACTTAGTGTGGGATGCATGCATTTTTGGTCTGAACACTAAATGAAGCACGGAGTGTAAATTGCAAAAAAGAAATCAAATTGGACTCTTTTTCCTGTTAGATCAATCAAATCACTACCTGTACTGAACTAATCTAGAATCCCTTTTATTAATCTATTCTTATTCTATACCCTTTAAATGAATTTCCCTAAAAAGTAGGAGATGATCCGTGAATTAACCTAACCATCAACTAAAAAAAAATCCTAAGAAAGCATAACAGAAAAGTAGGAAAGACTCTTTGCTTTGGATCTAGTTATACTCTTCGAGTATATTGACAATTCTAAAAAACTGCTCATACTATCATTATAGTATAATGACGAGCGGTTGTATATGGCCCTATCGTTTAGTGATGCCCCTATCGTCTAGTGGTTCAGGACATCTCTCTTTCAAGGAGGCAGCGGGGATTCGACTTCCCCTGGGGGTAGGGAGTATTATGAAAGGAGGTTAATCATAGATTATCAAAAACCCTAGAATAAATTCTTCCTGGGTCGATGCCCGAGCGGTTAATGGGGACGGACTGTAAATTCGTTGACGATATGTCTACGCTGGTTCAAATCCAGCTCGGCCCAAAAATCTAGGGCTTCGTGAATATGAACTAAATCCATTTTTTTTCTTCCATAAAAAAAAATGTCTGATCCATAGAAATAAAGGATAAAGAGAAAGGGGGAAATTTCTTTCTAATCCATATTTCTCTCATTCCTTTTTTACAAACAAAAGAGTTTTTCTTATTGAAAGGTGGATTATCATCCATTTTAAGCGATAAAAAATCGCGACATACTAGTTATGTCACTCTCACTATACCCACATACGATATATGGGTATGTAGTATATGATTCGTCTATTTCTTAGAGTACGACAGACGAATCGAATCTTCTTATGGTTCTATTTAAAAATAGGTATAGGTATGCCATACACCCCGCGGGGATTGTAGTTCAATTGGTCAGAGCACCGCCCTGTCAAGGCGGAAGCTGCGGGTTCGAGCCCCGTCAGTCCCGAACTAGGGTTCAATGAATGGGTAAATTCATCTTTCCTTTTTCCATAAAAAATTTCCATCAAAAAAAGGGGGCAGGAGACAGGATCAAATACCTATGGGGCATCCTTACTTCACTTTTTTGATTTCGCATTTTTCATTAAAGAGGGAGGGAAGGCCTATAGGAATTTCTTTTTTCACTACTCCCGGTTGATAAAGAAAGAAATACATATCATACGTGGATTAGTATAATTTAGGATATTACTCTATCCTTATGATGATACCATCCTCATCTTAACTTCCTATTCGACTCTTATGGATTATGGAATAGAGTACCGGTATTTTATCGGAATCCATACATAAATTGTATTCATTTATTCTTAGACAGTGAATTTAATATAATTAGTACTTTTTGGGTTAAACCAGGCCCCTTCCATTTTGTAGTTCCAACTTTGTTTGTGTATGTTCAATGACTAATTGGAAAGAATCTATCTCATTCTCATTCCATTTGCGGACTCCTTTTTTATGGATCCGCTCTCATCTTTAGACCCAAAAAGTGGATATTGATAGTAACCTAATAAAATAAAAGAAAAACCAAGCAAAGCAAACGCCCTTTTTCCTAAATTGAAAATATTCGATTTTTTTTATTTAAGCCCTCTTTTCTCCATCTCACTTCTACTTCTACTGCTTATTTGTATGTCTATGTGACCCATAGAAAGTCGGTCATATAATACATACATACATAATTGTATGTATAACTATAAGAAAAAGGAAGGGAAATTGGATAAGATAAGAAAGATCGTGGGTTATAGATATAGAAAAGAAAAAGTAGAAAAGGATGAAAAAAAGAGAGAATTCCTAATCCAATCAAAAAACCAATTTTGGTCTTAGTATGAATAAGGGATCTTCCTATGTTATACTATTCCACTCTCAACCATGAATTGATTTGATAGATCCGATATTCATAATATTGAATTGATTCAGTATTATCAGAATGCAAGTCCTCCCCTTGAATTTACAGGATACCCCTTTTTCCTCTCCATGGGATTACATCCCGAGTTATTGCGAAAAAAAAAGAGGTTATGGAAGTCAATATTCTCGCATTTATTGCTACTGCACTGTTCATTCTAGTTCCTACTGCCTTTTTACTTATTATTTATGTAAAAACAGTCAGCCAAAATGATTAATTGGAATTCCAATTAATCATTGAAGAAATGAAAAAGGGATTAAATAAAAGAAAAATCCAAGTCTTAAATGAAAGGATCTGGTTGGAATCATAAAGTGTGGTAGAAAGAACTACATATAGTTTTTTCTACCACACTTTAGAGTCTTTCTATTATATTATCTTGAATCTACATAGAATAGATTAGTAGATTGAAATAGTAGTATAATTCAATTTCTTTTTTCACTGCATCCACTTAATTTCAATCAAGTCAAAATAAAAAAATCGAAGACAATTCTTCACGAAAGAATCCATGGAGGGAGAGAAAAATAATATGAGAATAGACTATAGTAAAAGAAAAAAAGTAAAAGTCAAAATCAGCGAATCTTTCATGCTTAAACATGCGGCGAGATGCTTCAAAAGAGCATAAAAATTTTTCTAAGAATAAGAAAAGAGTATAAAACAAATGGAAAGTGTGCGATATGTTGTGAATAGCTCCGTGGAAGAAAGTCTAATTTTCTTATGTATAGAACTTTTTTAACCATTCGTCACTTCTAGTAGAAATTATGAATTGCTGTAATCGCTCTTTCTATTTCTATAGAGTAGAATAGAACGACTCCTTCTTACAAGAGTTTCTTACAGGAGTGAAACAAAACTAAAGAAAGAAAGAATAAAGTTTGGCAAAATGATTAATGCAAAAGGATCAATTAAAGAAAAGAGTTGATACAACAATTCGACTACTCAATCAATTAGTAGTATCCCTAGAGTCCACTCCTCCCCCATACTACTAGTGAAAGAGAAAATGTAAAGACTACCATTAAAGCAGCCCAAGCGAGACTTACTATATCCATGTAAATTATGTCTCCTATTTCTATGAAGAAATTATTCTACTATTGATCAATAATCATAGTGGAATCAAGGGTACAGAGTCAAAAAGGGATTCTGCCCTAAGGCTATGGATGAATCAGTTCAAGGAATTTACTCCTAACAAATTCTTATAGGATTTCTGGTAGAATTGGAGAGCATTAAGTATAAATACGATACATAGCCCTTTTCCTTAAAAAAGAGTACGGGGATGATGTCCTGAATGGAAGACGCGGGAATAGAAAGATTTTTTCTTCCTTTTGTTACCTTTTTTTATAAGCAAAGGACGTCAGAATATACCATAAAATTAGGATAGATAAATATTTATTGGATACCTACCTTGCCTATGTTTATTTTTAACCTAAACCCTACAGCCCCGCTTTCTATCATTCTATGAAAGAATGAGGAGACTTTATCCACAACTCCGAAATTGATTTTTGATCAGCCTATTCAATCTGATTCTCGACGGAATCAGTAGCCCTTACTTTAGTGTATGTAGGTAGCATAAGATGTACGATAAATAAAATGTATAATAATTAGGAAGTCTTGATATTCCTTCGTGGAGTCCCTTCTTCAATCTTAGATTGAAAAAAAAAAGAATGCCCCTTAGGAGCCCTTTGAATATCAAGATTTCTGACATCTTAGCCTCGTAGTTTTAAATTCTCGAATCGAATCAATTAAGAATCAATTCAAATTAATAAAAGAATAAGTAAACGCTACCTCATCCCTATTGGTAGCCGATTGGGCCACTACCGACAAAACAAACCCTAATAGAACTATGGATTCTCAAAATCCAGTATCGCCAGGCCTAGTTATTCTCTTGCTCCAGCTTATGCGGGGTACGAATTTGTCGAGTTCGATCAGTACTATAAGCCTAAGTATTTTATTGATCAGGCGGCACCCAGATTTGAACTGGGGATAAAGGATTTGCAGTCCCCTGCCTTACCGCTTGGCCATGCCGCCAAAAAATCCGATCTAAAATCGAGAAAAGAGCAAGTATTCATCCACGTTTTCTTACTAAAACCCCCTTTCTTTTATCTTGAATCTAATTCTACTTACTTTTTTCCAATATTTTTCCAAAAATCTATTCCTGCTTTTTTTGGATCCAGTTTCGATTATTCTCCTCCATGGATTCTATCTTAAAACACACATTGCTAACACTAGAAAACTTCCCTTTTCTTTCTATTGAGATGAAAAAGGAGAAAAAGTGGATTTCCAGTCACAGGCTGCAAAATTCAGAACAAATTGGAACCATTAACTAGAATTCTCCTTTTTTTTGAATTGCAGTAGTGAACGACTCTTAAATCAGTATTCTCTCCCCCCCTTCCTTTTAATGGCATAATAAAATAGAATGGGTTTATGCCTAATCCGTGTATAGGTAAACTCCAGGTCCGAACAGCATTATTATCCATAACAGCATTATTATCCATGGATCCCCCTTATGTACATATCTCTATGGGGAATCGTGCTTTAATTTTTCATTGCATTAAATATCTTGAATAAAAAAAGGAAATTTGCTCTGATATAGAGTATGACCTGACCATCTTGGCCCACCCAAGTGAAATTACGATAAAAGCAGGGATATGTGGAGAGGTGGATAACTAGATTGGCATGTACTTAAAAAAAGGACTTACTTTATTTTAGGATTCTACAATGAAATCCTATATTTTCTAGCAATTCTACTACTACGAAACAAAAAAGAACCCTCAAATTCTTTTTTGAAATTAAACTAAGCGTGCTATTCTAAATCGAACTAAAGTCAAACTTTCTAGTGCTTATAAATTATTATATTATGGCTTTATCCCATTCATAGAAAGGAGATAAAATGAGAAATCTTTGCCATCCAATCTGATTAGAATATCATTAAGTGGCAGAATTTTTTTCTAGGAATGTTTTATCAATTCATTTTCATTCGATTTGTACCCCTGGCAAATTCGAACTTTCCTCAAAATTGTCTCTATTCATATGTAATTGTCTCTATTCATATGTATGAAATACATATATGAAATACGTATGTGGAGTTCCCTAGAATTTCATGTGATTCAGTAAACAGAATATAGATTCCATGATTGCTAGATCGATCCATAGGGATTGATGAAGAGTGAGCTGATAATGGAATTTTTCTTCGATAAAAAGGAAACTTAAGATGCTCTGGAATGGAAATGAGGGAATGTCCACAATACCCGGATTTAGTCAGATCCAATTCGAGGGATTTTTTAGGTTCATTAATCAAGGCTTGGCAGAAGAACTTGAGAAGTTTCCAACAATTAAAGATCCAGATCACGAAATTGCATTTCAATTATTTGCGAAAGGATATCAATTGCTAGAACCCTCAATAAAAGAAAGGGATGCTGTGTATGAATCACTCACCTATTCTTCCGAATTATATGTATCTGCGAGATTAATTTTTGGTTTCGATGTGCAAAAGCAAACCATTTCTATTGGAAACATTCCTATAATGAATTCCTTAGGAACCTTTATAATAAATGGAATATACCGAATTGTGATCAATCAAATATTGCTAAGTCCTGGTATTTACTACCGCTCGGAATTAGACCATAAGGGAATTTCTATCTACACCGGGACTATAATATCAGATTGGGGAGGAAGATCGGAATTAGCAATTGATAAAAAAGAAAGGATATGGGCTCGCGTAAGTAGAAAACAAAAGGTATCTATTCTAGTTCTATCATCAGCTATGGGTTCGAATCTAAGAGAAATTCTAGATAATGTTTCCTACCCTGAAATTCTCTTGTCTTTCCCGAATGCTAAGGAGAAGAAGAGGATTGAGTCAAAAGAAAAAGCTATTTTGGAGTTTTATCAACAATTTGCTTGTGTAGGTGGGGACCTGGTATTTTCGGAGTCCTTATGTGAGGAATTACAAAAGAAATTTTTTCAACAAAAATGTGAATTAGGAAGGATTGGTCGACGAAATATGAATCGGAGACTGAATCTTGATATACCTCAGAACAATACATTCTTGTTACCACGAGATGTATTGGCCGCTACGGATCATTTGATTGGAATGAAATTTGGAACGGGTATACTTGACGATGACGATATGAATCACTTGAAAAATAAACGTATTCGTTCGGTTGCGGATCTGTTACAAGATCAATTCGGACTGGCTCTTGATCGTTTACAACATGCGGTTCAAAAAACTATCCGTAGAGTATTCATACGTCAATCGAAACCGACTCCACAAACTTTGGTAACTCCAACTTCAACTTCGATTTTATTAATAACTACTTATGAGACCTTTTTTGGCACATACCCCTTATCTCAAGTTTTTGATCAAACTAATCCATTGACACAAACTGTTCATGGGCGAAAAGTGAGTTGTTTGGGTCCTGGAGGATTGACGGGGAGGACTGCAAGTTTTCGGAGCCGAGATATTCATCCGAGTCACTATGGGCGTATTTGTCCAATTGACACGTCCGAAGGAATCAATGTTGGACTTACTGGATCCTTAGCTATTCATGCGAGAATTGATCACTGGTGGGGATCCATAGAGAGTCCATTTTATGAAATATCTGAGAAAGCAAAAGAAAAAAAAGAGAAACAGGTGGTTTATTTATCACCAAATAGAGATGAATATTATATGATAGCAGCAGGAAATTCTTTGTCTTTGAATCAGGGTATTCAGGAAGAACAGGTTGTTCCAGCTAGATACCGTCAAGAATTCCTGACTATTGCATGGGAACAGATTCATGTTAGAAGTATTTTTCCTTTCCAATATTTTTCTATTGGAGGTTCTCTCATTCCTTTTATTGAGCATAATGATGCGAATCGGGCTTTAATGAGTTCTAATATGCAGCGCCAAGCAGTTCCGCTTTCTCGGTCCGAGAAGTGCATTGTTGGAACTGGATTGGAACGCCAAACAGCTCTAGATTCGAGGGTTTCCGTTATAGCCGAACGCGAGGGAAAGATCATTTCTACTGATAGTCACAAGATCCTTTTATCAAGTAGTGGGAAGACTATAAGTATTCCTTTAGTTACCCATCGGCGCTCTAACAAAAATACTTGTATGCACCAAAAACCTCGGGTTCCATGGGGTAAATCCATTAAAAAAGGACAAATTTTAGCAGAGGGAGCTGCTACAGTTGGTGGGGAACTTGCTTTAGGAAAAAACGTATTAGTAGCTTATATGCCATGGGAAGGTTACAATTTTGAAGACGCAGTACTAATTAGCGAACGTTTGGTATATGAGGATATTTATACTTCTTTTCACATCCGAAAATATGAAATTCAGACGGATACGACAAGCCAAGGCTCCGCTGAAAAAATCACTAAAGAAATACCACATCTAGAAGAACATTTACTCCGCAATTTGGACAGAAATGGAGTTGTTAGGTTGGGATCCTGGGTAGAAACTGGCGATATTTTAGTAGGTAAATTAACGCCTCAGATAGCGAGCGAATCGTCGTATATCGCGGAAGCTGGATTATTACGGGCCATATTTGGTCTTGAGGTATCCACTTCAAAAGAAACTTCTCTCAAACTACCTATAGGTGGAAGAGGGCGCGTTATCGATGTGAAATGGATCCAGAGAGACCCCCTAGACATAATGGTTCGTGTATATATTTTACAGAAACGTGAAATCAAAGTTGGGGATAAAGTAGCCGGAAGACACGGGAATAAGGGGATCATTTCCAAAATTTTGCCTAGGCAAGATATGCCCTATTTGCAAGATGGAACACCTGTTGATATGGTCTTCAATCCCTTAGGAGTACCCTCACGAATGAATGTGGGACAAATATTTGAAAGCTCGCTCGGATTAGCAGGGGATCTGCTAAAGAAACATTATAGAATAGCACCCTTTGATGAGAGATATGAGCAAGAGGCTTCAAGAAAACTTGTGTTTTCAGAATTATATGAAGCCAGTAAACAAACAAAAAATCCATGGGTATTTGAACCCGAGTACCCGGGAAAAAGTAGAATATTTGATGGAAGAACAGGAGACCCCTTCGAACAACCTGTTCTAATAGGGAAGTCCTATATCTTAAAATTAATTCATCAAGTTGATGAAAAAATCCATGGACGTTCTACTGGGCCCTACTCACTTGTTACACAACAACCCGTTAGAGGAAGAGCCAAGCAAGGGGGACAACGAGTAGGAGAAATGGAAGTTTGGGCTTTAGAAGGATTTGGTGTTGCTCATATTTTACAAGAGATACTTACTTATAAATCTGATCATCTTATAGCTCGCCAAGGAATACTTAATGCTACGATCTGGGGAAAAAGAGTACCTAATCACGAGGATCCTCCAGAATCTTTTCGAGTGCTCGTTCGAGAACTACGATCTTTGGCTCTAGAACTGAATCATTTCCTTGTATCTGAGAAGAACTTCCGGGTTAATAGGGAGGAAGTTTGATCGGAATAAATATAAATTCTTTTCTTATTTCTATTTTATGATTGACCAATATAAACATCAACAACTCCAAATTGGACTCGTTTCCCCTCAACAAATAAAGGCTTGGGCTAACAAAAACCTACCTAATGGGGAAGTCGTTGGCGAAGTCACAAGGCCCTCTACTTTTCATTATAAAACCGATAAACCAGAAAAAGATGGATTGTTTTGCGAAAGAATCTTTGGACCCATAAAAAGCAGAATTTGTGCTTGTGGAAATTCTCGAGCGAGCGTAGCTGAAAACGAAGACGAAAGATTTTGCCAAAAATGCGGGGTAGAATTTGTTGATTCTCGGATACGAAGATATCAAATGGGATACATCAAACTCGCATGTCCCGTGACTCATGTGTGGTATTTGAAAGGTCTTCCTAGTTATATTGCGAACCTTTTAGATAAACCCCTTAAGAAATTGGAGGGCCTAGTATACGGCGATTTCTCTTTTGCTAGGCCCAGCGCTAAAAAACCCACTTTCTTACGATTACGAGGTTTATTCGAAGATGAAATTTCATCCTGTAACCACAGCATTTCTCCCTTTTTTTCTACCCCAGGCTTTGCAACATTTCGAAATCGGGAAATTGCGACAGGAGCAGGTGCTATTAGAGAACAATTAGCAGATTTGGATTTGCGAATTATTATAGAGAATTCCTTGGTCGAATGGAAGGAATTAGAAGACGAGGGGTATAGTGGAGATGAATGGGAAGATAGAAAAAGACGAATAAGAAAAGTTTTTTTGATTAGACGCATGCAATTGGCGAAACATTTTATTCAAACAAATGTAGAACCAGAATGGATGGTTTTGTGCTTATTACCGGTTCTTCCTCCCGAATTGAGACCCATTGTTTATAGGTCTGGGGATAAAGTAGTGACTTCGGATATTAATGAACTTTATAAGAGAGTTATCCGTCGGAACAACAACCTTGCCTATCTATTAAAAAGAAGTGAATTAGCGCCAGCAGATTTAGTAATGTGCCAGGAAAAGTTGGTACAAGAAGCCGTGGATACACTTCTTGATAGTGGGTCCCGCGGGCAACCAACGAGGGATGGTCACAATAAAGTATACAAATCACTTTCAGATGTAATTGAAGGTAAAGAGGGAAGGTTTCGTGAGACTCTGCTTGGGAAACGGGTCGATTACTCGGGGCGTTCTGTCATTGTTGTGGGTCCTTCACTTTCATTACATCAATGTGGATTACCTCTAGAGATAGCAATAAAGCTTTTTCAGCTATTTGTAATTCGCGATTTAATCACGAAACGCGCTACTTCTAATGTCAGGATTGCTAAAAGGAAAATTTGGGAAAAGGAACCCATTGTATGGGAAATACTTCAAGAAGTTATGCGGGGACATCCTGTACTGTTGAATAGAGCACCTACCCTGCATAGATTAGGCATACAGGCCTTCCAACCCACTTTAGTAGAGGGGCGTACTATTTGTTTACACCCATTAGTGTGTAAGGGTTTCAATGCGGACTTTGATGGGGATCAAATGGCTGTTCATCTACCTTTATCCTTGGAAGCTCAGGCGGAAGCCCGTTTACTTATGTTTTCTCATATGAATCTCCTATCTCCTGCTATTGGAGATCCTATTTGCGTACCGACCCAAGACATGCTTATAGGACTTTATGTATTAACGATTGGAAACCGTCGGGGTATTTGTGCAAATAGATATAATAGTTGCGGAAACTATCCAAATCAAAAAGTAAGTTACAATAATAATAATTATAAGTATACGAAAGATAAAGAACCCCATTTTTCTAGTTCCTATGATGCACTGGGAGCTTATAGACAGAAACGAATCAGTTTAGACAGTCCCTTGTGGCTCCGATGGAAACTAGATCAACGCGTCATTGGGTCAAGAGAAGTTCCGATTGAAGTTCAATATGAATCTTTGGGGACTTATCATGAGATTTATGCCCACTATCTAATAGTGGGAAATAGAAAAAAAGAAATCCGTTCTATATACATTCGAAGCACTCTTGGTCATATTTCTTTTTATAGAGAAATAGAGGAAGCCATACAAGGATTTAGTCAGGCCTATTCATACACTATCTAAACAAGGAAGTTAGATTCGGCGATGCCCCTTTCGGGGGGCATTCCGATTTCGCTAGTATCATCATTTTTGCCGCGCGAATCCAGATTGAGATTAAGGAAAGGAAGTTAATTTAATTTTCGAATCACTGACTCAGGCCCATTGTCGAATCCTACTCAGCAATTGTCGAATCCTACTCAGCCGAAAAAGGGGGTACTTATGTATGGCGGAACGGGCCAATCTGGTCTTTCATAATAAAGAGATAGACGGAACTGCTATGAAACGACTTATTAGCAGATTAATAGATCATTTCGGAATGGGATATACATCCCATATACTGGATCAAATAAAGACTCTGGGCTTTCATCAAGCCACTACTACATCGATTTCATTAGGAATCGAGGATCTTTTAACAATACCCTCTAAGGGATGGTTAGTCCAAGACGCGGAACAACAGAGTTTTCTTTTGGAGAAACACTATTATTATGGGGCTGTACACGCGGTAGAAAAATTACGCCAATCCGTTGAGATATGGTATGCTACAAGTGAATATTTGAAACAAGAAATGAATTCGAATTTTCGGATAACGGATCCTTCTAATCCAGTCTATCTAATGTCTTTTTCAGGAGCTAGAGGAAATGCATCTCAAGTACACCAATTAGTAGGTATGAGAGGATTAATGGCGGATCCTCAAGGACAAATGATTGATTTACCTATTCAAAGCAATTTACGCGAGGGACTTTCTTTGACAGAATATATAATTTCCTGCTATGGAGCCCGTAAAGGGGTTGTAGATACTGCTGTACGAACAGCGGATGCTGGATATCTTACACGTAGACTTGTTGAAGTAGTTCAACATATTATTGTGCGTAGAAGAGATTGTGGTACTATCCGAGGTATTTCTGTGAGTCCTCAAAATGGGATGACGGAAAAACTTTTTGTCCAAACACTAATTGGTCGTGTATTAGCAGACGATATATATATCGGTTCACGATGCATTGCCGCTCGAAATCAAGATATTGGAATTGGATTAGTCAATCGATTCATAACTGCCTTTCGAGCACAACCATTTCGAGCACAACCAATATATATTAGAACCCCCTTTACTTGCCGGAGCACATCTTGGATCTGTCAATTATGTTATGGTCGGAGTCCCACTCATGGCGATCTGGTCGAATTAGGGGAAGCCGTAGGTATTATTGCGGGTCAATCAATTGGGGAGCCAGGGACTCAACTAACATTAAGAACTTTTCATACTGGTGGAGTATTCACAGGGGGTACTGCCGACCTTGTACGATCCCCTTCGAATGGAAAAATCCAATTCAATGAGGATTTGGTTCACCCCACACGTACCCGTCATGGGCAGCCTGCTTTTCTATGTTATATAGACTTGCATGTAACTATTCAGAGTCAGGATATTCTATATAGTGTGAATATTCCCTCAAAAAGCTTGATTCTAGTGCAAAATGATCAATATGTAGAATCCGAACAAGTAATTGCGGAGATTCGTGCCGGAACGTCCACTTTGCATTTTAAAGAAAGGGTACAAAAGCATATTTATTCCGAATCAGACGGGGAAATGCACTGGAGTACTGATGTTTACCATGCGCCCGAATATCAATATGGTAATCTTCGTCGATTACCAAAAACAAGCCATTTATGGATATTGTCAGTAAGTATGTGCAGATCCAGTATAGCGTCTTTTTCGCTCCACAAGGATCAAGATCAAATGAATACTTATTCTTTTTCTGTTGACGGAAGATATATCTTTGACCTCTCAATGGCTAATGATGATCAAGTAAGACATAGACTGTTGGATACTTTTGGTAAAAAAGATAGGGAAATTCTTGATTATTCAACGCCGGATAGAATCATGTCCAACGGCCATTGGAATTTTATCTATCCTTCTATTCTTCAAGATAATTCGGATTTATTGGCGAAAAAGCGAAGAAATAGGTTCGTCATTCCATTACAATATCATCAAGAACAAGAGAAAGAACTAATATCCTGTTTGGGGATTTCTATTGAAATACCCTTTATGGGTGTTTTACGTAGAAATACTATTTTTGCTTATTTTGACGATCCACGATACAGAAAAGATAAAAAGGGTTCAGGAATTGTGAAATTTAGATATAGGACCCTAGAGGACGAATATAGGACCCTAGAGGACGAATATAGGACTCGAGAGGAAGACTCAGAGGACGAATATGGGAGCCCAGAGAACGGATATAGGACCCGAGAGGACGAATATGAAACCCTAGAAGACGAATATAGGACTCTAGAGGACGAATATGAAACCCTAGAAGATGAATATGGGATCCTAGAGGACGAATATGAAACCCTAGAAGACGAATATAGGACTCGAGAGGAAGACTCAGAGGACGAATATGGGAGCCCAGAGAACAAATATAGGACCCGAGAGGACGAATATGGAACTCTAGATGAAGACTCAGAAGACGAATATGGGAGCCCGGAGGAAGGCTCAGAGGACGAATATGGGACTTTAGAGGAAGACTCAGAAGAAGACTCAGAGGACGAATACGGGAGCCCAGAGGAAGATTCCATCTTAAAAAAAGAGGGTTTGATTGAGCATCAAGGAACAAAAGAATTTAGTCTAAAATACCAAAAAGAACTAGATCGGTTTTTTTTCATTCTTCAAGAACTGCATATCTTGCCCAGATCCTCATCCCTAAAGGTACTTGATAATAGTATCATTGGAGTGGATACACAACTCACAAAAAATACAAGAAGTCGACTAGGTGGATTGGTCCGAGTGAATAGAAAAAAAAGCCATACGGAACTCAAAATCTTTTCCGGAGATATTCATTTTCCTGAAGAAGCAGATAAGATATTAGGTGGTAGTTTGATACCACCAGAAAGAGAAAAGAAAGAATCTAAGGAATCAAAAAAAAGGAAAAATTGGGTCTATGTTCAACGGAAAAAAATTCTCAAGAGCAAGGAAAAGTATTTTGTTTCGGTTCGACCTGCAGTCGCATATGAAATGGACGAAGGGAGAAATTTAGCAACACTTTTCCCGCAGGATCTCTTGCAAGAAGAGGATAATCTCCAACTTCGACTTGTCAATTTTCTTTCTCATGAAAATAGCAAGTTAACTCAAAGAATTTATCACACGAATAGTCAATTTGTTCGAACTTGCTTAGTAGTGAATTGGGAACAAGAAGAAAAAGAGGAGGCTCGTGCTTCCCTTGTTGAGGTAAGAGCAAATGATCTGATTCGTGATTTCCTAAGAATTGAGTTAGTAAAGTCCACTATTTCGTATACACGAAGAAGGTATGATAGGACAAGTGCAGGACCGATTCCCAATAATAGGTTAGATCGCACCAATACCAATTCCTTTTATTCCAAGGCGAAGATTCAATCACTTAGCCAACATCAAGAAGCTATTGGCACCTTGTTGAATCGAAATAAAGAATACCAATCTTTGATGATTTTGTTGGCATCCAACTGTTCTAGAATTGGTTTATTCAAGAATTCGAAATATCCCAATGCGGTAAAAGAATCGAATCCTAGAATTCCTATTCGAGATATTTTTGGGCCCTTAGCTGCTATTGTACCTAGTATATCGAATTTTTCTTCATCTTACTATTTACTAACGCATAATCAGATCCTGTTAAAAAAATATTTGTTCCTTGACAATTTGAAACAAACCTTCCAAGTACTTCAAGGGCTTAAATACTCTTTAATAGATGAAAATCAAAGGATTTCGAATTTCGATAGTAACATCATGTTGGATCCATTCCATTTGAATTGGCACTTTCTCCATCATGATTCTTGGGAGGAGACATCGGCAATAATTCACCTTGGACAATTTATTTGCGAAAATGTATGTCTATTTAAATCGCACATAAAAAAATCTGGTCAAATTTTCATTGTTAATATTGATTCCTTTGTTATAAGAGCAGCTAAGCCTTATTTGGCCACTACAGGAGCAACTGTTCATGGTCATTATGGAGAAATCCTTTACAAAGGAGATAGGTTAGTTACGTTTATATATGAAAAATCGAGATCTAGTGACATAACGCAAGGTCTTCCAAAAGTAGAACAAATCTTTGAAGCGCGTTCAATTGATTCACTATCGCCGAATCTCGAAAGGAGAATTGAGGATTGGAATGAGCGTATACCAAGAATTCTTGGGGTCCCCTGGGGATTCTTGATTGGAGCTGAGCTAACCATAGCCCAAAGTCGTATCTCTTTGGTTAATAAGATCCAAAAGGTTTATCGATCCCAAGGGGTACAGATCCATAATAGACATATAGAGATTATTATACGCCAAGTAACATCAAAAGTGCGGGTTTCCGAAGATGGAATGTCTAATGTTTTTTCACCTGGGGAATTAATCGGATTATTGCGAGCGGAACGAGCAGGGCGAGCTTTGGATGAATCGATCTATTATCGGGCAATCTTATTGGGAATAACAAGGGCTTCCCTGAATACCCAAAGTTTCATATCTGAAGCAAGTTTTCAAGAAACTGCTCGAGTTTTAGCAAAAGCTGCCCTACGAGGTCGTATTGATTGGTTGAAAGGCCTCAAAGAAAACGTAGTTCTGGGGGGGATTATACCTGTTGGTACCGGATTCCAAAAATTTGTGCATCGTTCCCCACAAGACAAGAACCTTTATTTCGAAATTCAAAAAAAAAATCTATTCGCGTCGGAAATGAGAGATATTTTGTTTCTCCATACAGAATTAGTTTCTTCTGATTCTGACGTAACAAACAATTTCTATGAGACATCAGAACCCCCATTTACCCCCAATTATACGATTTAAGGATACATAAAGCAGATTTTTTGACTTTAAACTAGACTTTTGACCTTAGAACACTAACAGGTCAGATTTTAGATTTTTATTTTAATAAGTAAAAGAAGTCAGTTAATTCATTAAGGTTACGTTTATACCATGTATCAATGGCCAATTCTCAGTGGAAGGTTACATCGGAACAATTATTATTTATTTCAAGCTATTTCGGCTCTTTCTTAATCTTCAAAAAGAAATAAATTCCGTAATTGAATGGTAGGATGAAAAAAAAAGAAAAAATCAAAAGGAAGTGTGGAAAAAATGACAAGAAGATATTGGAACATCAATTTGAAAGAGATGATAGAAGCGGGAGTTCATTTTGGTCATGGTATTAAGAAATGGAATCCTAAAATGGCCCCTTACATCTCGGCAAAGCGTAAAGGTACTCATATTACAAATCTCGCTAGAACGGCTCGCTTTTTATCAGAAGCTTGTGATTTAGTTTTTGATGCAGCAAGTCAGGGAAAAAGCTTCTTAATTGTTGGTACCAAAAAAAGAGCAGCGTATTTAGTAGCATCAGCTGCAATAAGGGCTCGTTGTCATTATGTTAATAAAAAGTGGTTCAGTGGTATGTTAACGAATTGGTCGATTACGAAAACTAGACTTTCTCAATTTAGAGACTTAAGAGCAGAAGAAAAGATGGGAAAATTCCACCATCTCCCAAAAAGAGATGTGGCAATCTTGAAGAGAAAATTATCGACCTTGCAAAGATATCTCGGCGGGATCAAATATATGACGAGGTTGCCAGACATTGTGATCGTCCTCGATCAGCAAAAAGAGTATATAGCTCTTCGGGAATGTGCCATTTTGGGGATTCCTACTATTTCTTTAGTCGATACAAATTGTGACCCAGATCTCGCGAATATATCGATTCCAGCCAACGATGACACTATGACTTCAATTCGATTGATTCTTAACAAATTAGTATTTGCAATTTGTGAGGGCCGTTCTCTCTATATAAGAAATCGTTGATTAAGAAGAATAGTGAATTCTTGGGCAACTGCGTAGATTTATGGGATCACTTACTATTCTTTTTTGTTTTGTATAGATAAAAGAAGGGGAATATTGATATATATTAGAGGGTATTGATATATATTATGATCTGATGTGATTTCTTGGTATCCTAAATATAAGATTAATACTTCAAGTTGCTGAGTTGAGAAAGAGATGGTTGAATCAAAAGAATTCCTTTTTTGAAGTTCAATTTTTATCAGAGGACAATATGAATATTATACCATGTTCCATTAAAACACTCAAGGGGTTATACGATATATCGGGTGTAGAAGTAGGCCAACACTTCTATTGGCAAATAGGAAGTTTCCAAATTCATGCCCAAGTACTCATCACTTCTTGGGTCGTAATTACTATCTTGCTAGGTTCAGTTATCATAGCTGTTCGGAATCCACAAACCATCCCGACCGACGGTCAGAATTTCTTCGAATATGTGCTTGAGTTTATTCGAGACTTGAGCAAAACTCAGATTGGAGAAGAATATGGTCCCTGGGTTCCCTTTATTGGAACTATGTTCCTTTTTATTTTTGTTTCGAATTGGTCGGGTGCTCTTTTACCTTGGAAAATTATACAGTTACCCCATGGGGAATTAGCAGCGCCCACGAATGATATAAATACTACTGTTGCTTTAGCTTTACTCACGTCAGCGGCATATTTTTATGCGGGTCTTAGCAAAAAAGGATTGAGTTATTTCGAGAAATATATTAAACCAACTCCAATCCTTTTACCAATTAACATCCTAGAAGATTTCACAAAACCATTATCGCTTAGTTTTCGACTTTTCGGGAATATATTGGCGGATGAATTAGTCGTTGTTGTTCTTGTTTCTTTAGTCCCCTTAGTAGTCCCTATACCGGTCATGTTTCTTGGATTATTTACAAGCGGTATTCAAGCTCTTATTTTTGCAACGTTAGCCGCAGCCTATATAGGTGAATCCATGGAGGGTCATCATTGAATTGACTAGTTTTCGAAATAGTCTTTTTTTTTTAGCTTAGCTCAATTCATGCATGGTTCCAGATAATCCGCTTGGTTGGAAAACAAAATAGTTAGAAATGCGTATGAATATACAACCTAGAGTTGTAGGAGAGAGAATAGACTATATTACGGAATTGTCAAAGTATATATGCATTAAGGGGGGCGGAGTCAGGCTAGATCTATATCCTTAATGTCTAGAAGTCCAGTCATCTTTTGTGCGGGTTTCCACTTTAAGGAATGATTTTCGAATCCGATTCAATAGAAAATAAGAAAATACGCAAAATAGAAGAAACAAGTGTATATGGGATATTATATATTCCTAAGTTAGATTCATTATCTAATCCGATATATCGAATTCCCTCTATATGGAATTGGATTCCATATCCAGTTCTATGCAGCATATTGTTATCAATTGTATATCTTGATTTAATTCCTATTGGATTTGGATTAGGTCGATTTCAATAGGGGTTCTTCCTCTATTTCGTCTTTTATTATGGATTAGATTATAGGGGAAATAATAGGAACTCAAGGATATCGAAGAGTAAAGAAAGAAGGATGGAATGAAAGAGTTGTTGGTTGGAAAGAAAGAGAAATAGAATAATAAGAATCATATGGATTTACACAAACCTCTAATGATTAGAAACTAAAAATGAGATCTCGAAGTAGTTCGGACAATTCAGATTATCATTTCAATTTGTACTTTTTAGTTACTTCTCCCCAATAGAGCTTAGAAGTAAGAATTTCTTGGTTGATTGTATCCTTAACCATTTCTTTTTTTTTGACACGAGGAACTCACCATGAATCCACTAATTGCTGCTGCTTCCGTTATTGCTGCTGGATTGGCCGTAGGGCTTGCTTCTATTGGCCCTGGAGTTGGTCAAGGTACTGCTGCAGGACAAGCTGTAGAAGGTATTGCGAGACAGCCAGAAGCAGAAGGTAAAATACGAGGTACTTTATTGCTTAGTCTAGCTTTTATGGAAGCTTTAACAATTTATGGACTAGTTGTGGCACTAGCACTTTTATTTGCGAACCCTTTTGTTTAATCCTAAAAAAGAAAATGAGTGCTTTAGATTAGATACTTTTTTCTTTTTTTAGTAAATTGGTATTTGCTTCTGCAATTCCAATTATATCAATACTTTACTCCTATTTATTACTCCTGGAATTATCTATTTATTGGGACAGACAATACCCCACCCCAGGAAGGGCTGATTTGAGGATGATCAATTTAGAGGATATGCTCGCCTTCTTCCTTCCCGTCCTTAGTTTAGGACAGTGGAAAGTCTTTTTCCTTTTATTTTAGGAATTTTGGGAACATTTCAACAAAGGAGGTCTTTCACAGGTCAAACGAGACCTAAGACTTAATCTAAAATAAATTACTAGATTGAATCTATTTGCATTAAAAAAAAATTGCATTAAAAAAACCGATCAAAAAAGGGCGAGCGAAGTAAGTGATCGAAAAACTTTGTTCTTTGTTCGTCCTATCTATAAGAGGAGAGCATATGAAAAATGTAACCCATTCTTTCGTTTTTTTAGCTCACTGGCCATCCGCTGGGAGTTTCGGGCTTAATACCGATATTTTAGCAACAAATCTAATAAATCTAACTGTAGTGGTTGGTGTATTGATTTTTTTTGGAAAGGGAGTGTGTGCGAGTTG